TATTATGTTCCAGTAACACACTAAAATTATACGATATATCCGGCGTGGAAGTGGGCCAACATTTCTATTGGCAAATAGGGGGTTTCCAAGTCCATGCCCAAGTACTTATTACTTCTTGGGTTGTAATTGCTATCTTACTAACTTCATCCATTATAGCTGTTCGTAATCCCCAAACCATTCCTACTGATAGTCAAAATTTTTTTGAATATGTCCTTGAATTCATTCGAGACGTGAGTAAAACCCAGATTGGAGAAGAATATGGTCCATGGGTTCCATTTATTGGAACTATGTTTCTATTTATTTTTGTTTCGAATTGGTCGGGGGCTCTTTTACCTTGGAAAATTATACAGTTACCTCATGGTGAGTTAGCCGCACCCACAAATGATATAAATACTACCGTTGCTTTAGCTTTACTGACGTCAGTAGCATATTTCTATGCGGGTTTTACAAAAAAGGGATTAGGTTATTTCGGTAAATACATTCAACCAACTCCAATCCTTTTACCCATTAACATCTTAGAAGATTTCACAAAACCCTTATCGCTTAGTTTTCGACTTTTCGGAAATATATTAGCTGATGAATTAGTAGTAGTTGTTCTTGTTTCTTTAGTACCTTTAGTGGTTCCTATACCTGTCATGTTTCTTGGATTATTTACAAGTGGCATTCAAGCTCTTATTTTTGCAACTTTGGCTGCGGCTTATATAGGAGAATCCATGGAAGGCCACCATTGACTAGTTTTCGACAGAGGCTTTTTTTAGCTTAACCTGACGCAATGTAGACCCGTATCAAGGTAAACCACTTAGGCTTAGGGAACATAAATATAGAAATAAGGTTTAAATTAAGGGATATACGATCTAGAGTAAGTAATAGTAAAACAGATATTATGTTATGATATTAAGATTAAGTAATTGTAGAATAAAGGAAAGAGATCTAAAAGATCTTTTTCCTAATCTAAGATATGAATAGTTAGTTTACGTTATGGGGGAAAGACATGTATATGTGATATTAACTAAGTATATATGAACTAAAGATAGAGTTAATTTGCCCTACTAAATATATCTGAATTTATATAGGGATTCGAACGAAAGTCCTTCTTTTTCGTCGTCGTCTGCAATTTTTAATTTAATTTAATATTGAATTGGATGAATTTAAATCACGAAAAAGAACAAAGAATTCAAAGAACGATTCGGAAAAAAGGAAAACAGAAAGAAATGGAATAACAAAATTTGTACAAATTCAAAAAGTTGATAGGAACTAAAAAAAGAAAAAGGGATATCGAGGTATTTCTGATAATTCACAAATATTATTATTTCAATTCTGCTTTATTAGTTACTTTGACTGAATAAATTTTATCCATGGAATAAGTAAGTCATAATTCATTGGTTTATTGTATCATTAACTATTTCTTTATTTTTTGTTTTGGTGCGAGGAGTTTATCATGAATCCACTGATTTCTGCCGCTTCTGTTATTGCTGCTGGATTAGCCGTTGGGCTTGCTTCTATTGGACCTGGAGTTGGTCAAGGTACTGCTGCGGGACAAGCTGTAGAAGGGATCGCAAGACAACCAGAGGCAGAGGGAAAAATACGAGGTACTTTATTGCTTAGTCTAGCTTTTATGGAAGCTTTAACAATTTATGGACTAGTTGTGGCATTAGCACTTTTATTTGCGAATCCCTTTGTTTAATCCTACAAACGAAAAATATATATAGTTTTGGTTTTTTATTTCTTTGGGTTTGCCGCTGCTTTTGCTTTTTTCGAATTATATTCAAATTTCCTTTTTTTATTCGTTCGGACAATAGCCCATGTAAAGGACTGATTGGGGGCGGAGGAATTGGCACACGAATTAGCTTTCTTCCTTTACTCTCGTATTCCAATAGAACTTTTTTTAAGAAGTATTGCAACAAACGAGATATTTCGAAACTCACATAACATAAGACCCGATATCTAATTCTAATAAGTATCATTCTTATTGGAAATTTCCAATTGAAACAAAATACATTATATAAATCCATATTATTTCTTTTTTTTGAATCTATTTTAGTAGTATTTAGAAAAAGAAATAATAGGAAAAATGCTAGAATTAATAAAAAATTTAGATAATTTATCTTATCTATTAAGAATACGAAAGAGGAGATCATATGAAACATGTAACCGATTCTTTCCTTTCCTTGGGTTATTGGCCATCCGCCGGCAGTTTCAGGTTTAATACCGATATTTTTGCAACAAATCCAATAAATCTAAGTGTAGTGCTTGGTGTATTGATTTTTTTTGGAAAGGGAGTGTGTGCGAGTTGTTTATTTCAAGAATGGGCTGGATCCAACCAACTGCACTTTATTTTTTGATATAACTAGGAAAGAAAAGGTGCATGATTCCGCGAATTACTTATGAATACATTAAGAAATCATATTTTAGAACCATAGCATTTCGTGAGTCATTGGTAAATATACTTTGATTCTCTATCAACCAATAATGGGGTACCTTTACCAGGGTTAAAGCTAAA